ATGTGCAATATTGTAATAATATAATAACACACATTTGTATAATTTTCAACCTTTAACTGTTAGAGATCTTCCTGGTTCCGGGGGGTTTTCAGGTTCAATGCGATCTCAGGAGTAAAGGGGGGGGGGGGGGTTTAACGCTCATAAAAAAGGGGGGAATAAGGATTGATAGTAAGAGTTACACCTCATTTTATGCTCTTGATATCAATTATGCAATGCTTCGTTCCAAGTCTTTTGGCATTCATATTTTAATCCTTCAAGCAAGGAAATGTTCAACCTTGTCAGTCAATACCGTGTGCACTCTGAAATGCGATTGAAAGGAAATAGAAAAAAGGAACCCTATGCCCATTAGAAAGAACGCTCGGCATGGTGGGTAACGAGGAGTATGTATTCCACCATTAACTTATGCAAGCGTCAAGGATATTATGAGGAGTTACAATTAATGTTCCTGAGATAGGAGCCAAATGCCAGGAATAATTCATTCTGTGAAACCCCCACAATTTCTGTCCTTGACCATCAATAACCGTTAGCATTAAGTTATCAACTGATGGTCGGTTCTTGCTGTGCATTATTGGTCTATGTTAGGGATGTTGATACTTGGTATATCATCTTACTGGCTATTTTAGTTGAATGTGAAAGTTCTCATTCCTAGAGTTCAACTGATGTGGATATATGAAACATATGGTTTATGTATACGTACATAGGATGTACTACTTGTATGTGGTATAAATTATATAGGTTATTAATAAGGTATGTCTTAGAATAATTGTTATATATGGTGTATTTATTTATATGGGGGAAATACATATATGTACTAAAACTGGCAGATCCTGGCAGGGAATAGTTAAATTTAGAATCCTAGCTTTGGGAGTTAGGGGTGGGGGTTAAAATCCCCCTTCTCTGAAGCAAAAGGAAGGATTTTAACCTTCGGCGTCCGGCTTACAAGGCCGGCGCTCTATCTCTGAGCTACTAGTGCATCGTCATTCAAGTATTTTATTCTCTACAAGGGCAGCTGCGGGTGAGAGAACTAGGAATAAGAAGAAGTATAGGAATGAGGCTACTTGTCCAATAATAATGAAAGGGTGTTCGACTGGCATTCCCCCGATTCAGGTTAGGATTAGGACGTCTGCGATAAGCACTCAGAACAAGAATTGTGTAAGGGGGCGGAATGTGAGGCTTCGTTGTTTTGATGTGTGAAGGATTGGGACTAGTATTAAGACTAGGATGGAGAAGAGAAGGGCTAAGACTCCTCCAAGTTTATTGGGGATGGAACGAAGGATTGCGTACGCAAATAGGAAGTACCATTCTGGTTTGATATGGGCGGGGGTAACTAAGGGATTGGCAGGGGTGAAGTTGTCTGGGTCACCCAATAAGTTAGGAGAGAATAGGGCTAGTGAGATTAAGGCAATAAGGAGTGCTGCGAAACCTAGTAGATCTTTGTAGGAGAAGTATGGGTGGAAGGAGATTTTATCTGCGTCAGAGTTCAGGCCTGTGGGGTTGTTTGAGCCTGTTTCGTGGAGAAAGATTAGGTGAACGACTGTAACGGCAGCGATGACAAAGGGGAATAAGAAGTGGAATGCGAAGAAGCGAGTGAGGGTGGCGTTGTCGATGGAAAAGCCTCCTCAGATTCATTGGACGAGGGTGCTTCCAATATATGGGAAGGCGGAAAGCAGGTTAGTGATGACAGTGGCTCCTCAGAACGACATTTGGCCTCATGGAAGGACGTAGCCAACAAATGCTGTTATCATGACGAGTAATAGAAGAACTACTCCGATGTTTCAAGTTTCTTTATACAGGTAGGACCCGTAGTACAGACCTCGTCCGATGTGCATGTAGATGCAAATGAAGAAGAAAGAGGCTCCGTTGGCATGCATATTACGGATTAGTCAACCATAGTTGACGTCACGGCAGATGTGTGCTACTGAGGAGAATGCAGTGGTAATGTCAGATGTATAGTGTATAGCTAAGAATAGGCCTGTCAGAAGTTGTGCAATAAGACAAAGTCCGAGGAGGGAGCCAAAATTTCATCATACTGAAATGTTGGCTGGGGCGGGCAGGTCTACGACTGCATCGTTAGCAATCTTAAGAAGGGGGTGGGATTTTCGCAGGTTGGCCATTAAAGGTTTCTGTGGTTGAATCACAACGTTGGTTTTTCAAGTCAAAAGTCTCGGTTGGAGTCCGGGCAGAAATTATGTCTTATTTAATGTGTTTATTTTTATTAGGGGTTGTATTAGGTTTAGCAGGAGTTGCATCTAACCCTTCTCCGTTTTTTGCTGCTCTTGGTTTAGTAATGGTGGCAGGGATAGGGTGTGGGGTTTTGGTTGCTTCTGGGGGTACTTTTTTGTCTTTAATTTTATTTTTAATTTATTTAGGCGGAATATTAGTTGTGTTTGCATATTCTGCAGCACTGGCTGCGGATTCTTACCCTGAGACATGGGTAAGTTGGCCTGTATTTATGATAATGATGTTTTATTTAGTGGGGGCAGTATTAGCCGGGGGGATGTTTGTAGAAGATTGGGGTGGAGGCTATATTGGGTCGGGGGGAGTGCCTGAGTTAACGGTGGGTCTTGGGGATGTGGGGGGTGTGGCCCTAGTGTACTCTATAGGGGGTGGTTTACTAGTGGGGGCAGCATGAGTGTTGCTCTTGACTTTGTTTGTAGTATTAGAATTAACACGAGGTCTGAGTCGTGGGGCCTTGCGGTCTGTTTAGTTGTAATAATAAACGGCTGAGATGGTGAGGGTAAGGAAAAAGAGGGATAGGTACGTTTTGATTTTCCCTTGTTGGATGTTGCTTGTTGCGGAGGCTAGGGGTTCATTAATAGAGGTAATGGCTTTTGGGCCGAATTTTTTATACCAGCCAAGGTCCGAGAGTTGAAGGGCGATGGATTGGCCAAGGAGTAGGGATAGATTGGGGGCTATTCGGTGTACTAGTATGGGGTAAAACCCTAGTAAATTTGAAAAAATGAAAGGGGCTGGGTTTTCAGGGTTTGTTTTAAGTTGCTTGCTTGATTGGGAAGCTAGCTGGAGTCCAATGATTAGGCCTAGGATTGTGACTGTAAGGGCCGCTAGTTTATAGGCGGGGGGCATAGTTATAACTGGGGTTTTTAGGGCAGACATGTTCAGTGTAATTAAGAAGCCGGCAAAGATGCTGCCTCATGCTAGTCGTTTGATGGCGTTCATGGCTGGGGGGTCTGTCTCTCCAATAGGAGAAAGGACGTTGAATCGGGGATTTTTTAGGCAGACGAAGTAAATTAGCCGCAGGCTATATACCGCGGTAAAAGATGTGGCTAGTAAGGTTAGTGCAAGGGCCCAGGCGTTAAGGTAGGATGTGTTAAGGGCTTCGATGATTGCGTCTTTAGAATAAAAGCCAGCTAGGAAGGGGGTTCCTGTGAGGGCAAGGCTTCCAATAGTTGTACCTGTGGCAGTCATAGGTGTTAGGTGATGGGCTCCTCCCATTTTTCGGATGTCCTGTTCTCCATTAAAGCAGTGAATAATTGATCCTGCACATAAAAATAGTATTGCTTTAAAGAAGGCATGAGTGCAAATATGAAGGAAGGCAAGTTGTGCTTGGCCTAGGCCGATAGTTACTATTATTAGTCCTAGTTGACTTGATGTAGAAAAGGCAATAATTTTTTTTATATCATTTTGTGTGAGAGCGCAGGTTGCTGTGAATAAGGTAGTGAGGGCTCCAAGGCAAAGGCAGGTGGTGAGGGCAAGTGGGTTGTTTTCTATTAAAGGACTTGTTCGGATAAGTAGGAAGATGCCTGCAACCACTATTGTGCTGGAGTGCAGTAGTGCAGAGACAGGGGTAGGGCCCTCCATTGCTGCGGGTAGTCAGGGGTGAAGTCCAAATTGGGCTGATTTTCCTGTGGCGGCCAAGATTAAGCCGAGCAAGGGAAGGGTTATGTCTATGTTTTTAGAGGCGTGGAAGATTTGTTGTAGTTCTCAAGAATTTAGATAAAGGGCAAACCAGGCCATGGCTAGAATTAAGCCAATATCTCCCACTCGGTTATAAAGTACGGCTTGAAGTGCTGCAGTGTTTGCATCTGCCCGTCCATACCATCAGCCGATGAGTATAAAAGATATGATACCGACCCCTTCTCAGCCAATAAACAGCTGGAATATGTTATTTGCTGAGGCTAAAATTAGTATTGCGATGAGGAAGATTAGTAGGTACTTAAAGAATCGGGAGACGTAAGGGTCAGCGTGCATGTATCATGAAGCAAATTCTAGGATCGACCATGTCACATAAAGTGCAATTGGAATAAAGATGACTGAGTAGATATCAAAGCTGAAGCTTACTGATAGAGTGAAAGTTCCTAAGGTCAATCAGGATCAGCTTGTGACCACTGTCTCTGCCCCTTCGTAGAAGAAAAGGCAAAGGGGAAGGAGGCTCACAAAGAATGCTAGTTTTACAGCGGGCTTAGCTATAGTTATAGGTCAGTCGGTGGTCTTAGGCTCCGGTGAGAATGTGGTAACAAGGGGGAAAGACAGAATGATGAAGATCAGAGCGAGGCTTGAGGATAGTATGAGTGCAGTGTAGTGCATAGTTTCTGCTTGGAGTTGCACCAAGAGTCTTTGGTTCCTAAGACCAACGGATGAGCTATTATCCTTCAGAAGCGGGCAAGGAAGCCCTAGATTCCAACTAAGGGTGTGAAGATTAGCAGTCTTCACTGCTGGCAAGCCATCCTCGGTAAATAAGGGGAGTTTAACCCCTGTCTTAGGAATCACAATCCGACATTTTTGTTAAACTATATCTACATGTTGTTCAACCTAAGATTAATTCTGGTTTCAGGATAACTAACATAAGGGGAACTAGGTGGAGTATAATTAGTAAATGCTCCCGGGAGTAAGTGGGTTCTAGGGCAATAATGTGTGGGGGAAGGGGGCCTCGTTGGGTTATTAAGAATATGTAGAGTGAGTAGGCTGCGGTGATGAGAGTGCCAGATCCTGTAAGCACAAGGGTTCATCAGGATCAGTTGAATACTGAGATAATAATTATTAGTTCTCCTATTAAATTAGGGGTTGGGGGGAGAGCCAAGTTGGCCAGAGTTATAAAAAGCCATCAGAAAGTTATAAGGGGGAGGATTAGTTGAAGCCCTCGAGCTAGTACTATTGTACGGCTGTGAGTTCGTTCATAATTTGTGTTAGCCAGGCAAAAGAGAGCAGAGGATGTCAGCCCGTGTGCAATTATAAGTGCTAAAGCCCCTGCCAGGCCTCAAGGTGTTTGAATAAGGATGCCAGCCGCAACTAAGCCTATGTGGCTTACTGATGAGTAAGCGATTAGAGATTTTAGGTCCGTTTGGCGCATACAGATCGAGCCGGCCATGATTAGGCCCCATAGAGCCAGAATCAAGAATGGGTAGCTTATTTCTTTTGTTAGAGGGTCTAGCATTAAAATAACTCGGGCTATGCCGTAGCCCCCTAGTTTTAGAAGCACGGCAGCTAGGACTATTGAGCCGGCTACTGGGGCCTCTACGTGTGCTTTTGGAAGTCAGAGGTGAACTCCGTAGAGAGGTATTTTGACTAAAAAGGCTAGGAGGCAGCCCAGCCATCATATTTTGTGGGCGTAGGAGCCTAAGGCTAGAGGTTGGGAGAATGAGAGTGTAAGCACAGAAAGGGTGCCAGTGGTGCTGTGAAGGTGGAGAAGGGCGACGAGTAAAGGGAGAGACCCTGCTAGTGTATAAAATAAGAAGTAGGTCCCTGCGTTTAGGCGCTCAGTCTGATTTCCCCATCGGGTGATGATAATAAGGGTGGGGATAAGGGTTGCTTCGAATATAACATAAAATATGATTAATTCTGTTGCGCTAAAGGCGAGAATGAGGAAAAATTGGAGGGAGATGAGGAGGGAAATATAGGTTCGTTGTCGATTTAAGGGTTCGGATGAAGTGTGGTTTTGGCTGGCCAGAATTATTAAGGGGAGGAGTCAGCAGGTCAACACAATGAGGGGTGTTGAAAGGGGATCTGTTGCTATATACATATTTAATGCTCCCCATCCGATTTCTTCTGGGGAGTAAAAGAGTGTGAAGCTGGCTAAGGCGATTAGTAGGCTAAAAGCTAAAGAAAGTGATCAGAAGTTTTTGGAGGGGGCTGTTCAGACTATTGGGATTATTATTAGAGTGGGAAATAGGATTTTTAGCATTGTAGTAGGTTTAGGGTTTGCAGGTGATCTGAGCCGTGGGTTCGAGCGGTGGCTACAAGGAGGGCTAGACCGGTGCTAGCTTCACATGCAGAAAAAGCAAGGAGGAGAATTGGGGAGGATGCAAAGTTTGTGGAGTCAAGGCTTAGTGTTCAAAGAGAGAGTGCCAGGAAGAGCGAGAGTATTATTCCTTCAAGGCAGAGAAGCGCTGATAGTAAATGTGTTCGGTGGAAAGCTAAGCCGGCCAGGCCTACAATAAAAGCTGAGGAAAAAGCGAATTGGGCAAGGGTCATCGGGCGATTACAGACTTTAACTGCAAGATTTTGAGCCGAAATCAAATGTTTTTCTTAAACTAATTGCCTATTCGGCTCATTCTAGGCCCCCTTGGATTCATTCATAAATCAGGCCAAGTGTGAGAAGTAGTAGTACAAGAGCAGCTCACAGGAAGGTTGTGAGAGGGGAAGATAGTTGATCCCCTCATGGGAGGGGAAGTAGTAGTGCAATCTCTAGGTCAAAAAGAAGGAACAGGATAGCTACTAGGAAAAATCGCATTGAAAAGGGAAGGCGGGCGGAGCCTAGCGGGTCAAACCCGCACTCATAAGGAGAGAGTTTTTCGTGATCGGGTGTTATTTGTGGGAGTCAAAAGGAGACTAGGGCTAAGACAGTGGAGAGGATTACAGAGATGGTAATTATGGTTGTAATTAAATTCATTATCTTCCCTTGGATTTTAACCAAGGCCAGGTGATTGGAAGTCACTTATACTAACATTAATACTAGGAAGATTATGAGCCTCATCAGTAGATTGAGATGTATAGGAATAGTCAAACTACGTCTACGAAGTGTCAGTATCAAGCTGCCGCTTCGAACCCGAAGTGGTGTTCGGATGTGAAGTGATATTGGATTTGGCGTAATAAGCATACGGCCAGGAAAGTAGAGCCGATGATCACGTGTAGGCCGTGAAAGCCAGTTGCAACGAAAAAGGTTGAGCCATACACGCCGTCTGCGATAGTAAAAGGGGCTTCATAATATTCTAGGCCTTGGAGGGCTGTGAAGTAGAAACCGAGAAGAATAGTAAGGAGGAGGGATTGAATGGCTTGTTTTCGGTTGCCTTCCATAATGCTGTGGTGGGCTCATGTTACTGTTACACCAGATGCCAGGAGAACTGCTGTGTTTAACAGGGGTACTTCAAAGGGGTCTAAGGCAGTAATTCCAGTGGGGGGTCAGCAGCCCCCTAGTTCAGGAGTGGGTGCTAGGCTGGCATGGTAAAATGCTCAGAAAAAGCCCAAGAAGAAGAATACTTCAGAGGTAATAAAGAGGATTATGCCGTAGCGGAGGCCTTTTTGGACGGGAGGTGTATGGTGTCCCTGGAAGGTTCCTTCTCGTACGATATCTCGCCATCATTGATACATTGTTAATAGAAGAAGGGCAACTCCAAGTGTTATTAAAGTAGTGGAGTGAAAGTGTATTCAAATTGCTGTTCCGGAAGTCAGGAGTAGTGCTGCAATAGCACCCGTTAGGGGTCATGGGCTTGGATCTACTATGTGGTATGCGTGTGCTTGGTGGGCCATTAGACGTTTTCTTGTAGGTAGAGGCTAAGTAGGAGCACAAATACGTAGGCTTGAATTATTGCGACGGCTACTTCTAGTAGTGTTAAGAGGAATAGCAGAACAGTGGTTAGTAGGGCAACTGTTGGTATAAGGGGGAGTAGAACAAAGGCAGCGGTGGCAATGAGTTGAATTAGTAGATGCCCTGCTGTTAAATTAGCTGTGAGTCGAACGCCAAGGGCAAGGGGCCGGATAAAAAGGCTAATTGTTTCGATGATAATTAAGATAGGGATAAGAAGGGTAGGTGTACCTTCAGGTAAGAGATGTCCTAGGGCGTGGGTAGGTTGATTACGCATTCCAATAATTACTGTGGCCAGTCAGAGGGGAACTGCTAGTGCTATATTTAACGATAATTGGGTCGTAGGTGTAAATGTGTAGGGAAGGAGTCCTAGTATATTTAAGGTAATTAAGAATAGTATTAGAGAAGTAAGTATTAAGGCTCATTTGTGGCCGCCTACATTAACGGGTATAAAAATTTGTTTAGTAAACTGGTTAATAAATCAGCCTTGAAGGGTGAGTGCTCGGTTAGACAGTCAGCGGGCAGTTGGTTTGGGGTAAAGAACTCAAGGTATTGTTAAGGAGATTAGAATCAGGGGAATTCCTAGTAAGGTGGGGCTTAAAAATTGGTCAAAAAAGTTTAGGATCATGGTCAGGCTCAGGAGGTTGTTTTAGGTTTTTCGGCGGCAGTGGGTGAGGGCTCGTTAGGGAAGTTGTGTGCTAGAACTTTAGGAGGAATAACAATCACGAAGACTAGTCAAGAGATTACAAGGATTATAAATCAGGGGGCAGGGTTTAATTGAGGCATGTTCACTAAGGGTGGTTGGGGGTCACCAATTTTTAGCTTAAAAGGCTAACGCTTGTCCCTGTTTAGCTTCTTAGTGAGGCGTCTTGAAGTATTAATGAGGACCAGTTTTCGAAGTGTTGTAGGGGGACTGCTTCTACGACAATAGGCATGAAGCTGTGGTTGGCACCACAAATTTCAGAACATTGTCCATAGAACACTCCGGGGCGAGAGGCGATAAAGGCTACTTGGTTAAGTCGGCCGGGGACTGCGTCTATTTTTACCCCAAGGGAAGGGACTGCTCATGAGTGAAGGACATCCTCGGCGGTTACCAGGATACGGACAGGGGATTCAACAGGAATTACTATTCGGTGGTCTGCTTCTAAAAGTCGGAACTGACCTGGGGTTAGGTCTTGTGTTGGAATCATGTAAGAGTCAAAACCTAGTTCTTCGTAGTCTGTGTATTCATAACTTCAGTATCATTGGTGACCCACTGCTTTGATTGTAAGATGGGGGTCATTAATTTCGTCTATTAGATATAAAATACGTAGGGAGGGAAGAGCGATGAGAATAAGGATGAGGGCTGGTAAGAGGGTTCAAATGATTTCAATTTCTTGTGAGTCAAGGATATATTTATTGGTTAGCTTAGTTGATACTATGGCGACAATAATGTAAAGCACGAGGGTGCTGATTAGAAACACAATTATTAAAGCATGGTCGTGAAAATGAAGAAGTTCTTCTATTACAGGTGAGGCTGCATCTTGTAAACCTAGTTGGGAGGGGTGGGCCATTATTATAAGACGCGCAGGAGTTCAACCTGCAATTAAGCCTTGACAAAGCTTTGTAATATTCAGTTTTACTAGCGTCTCATGAAAGAAAGTGTCAGAGTGGAAATGAGGTTGGCTTGAAACCATCCCACGGAGGTTCAATTCCTTCCTTTCTCGTATATTTAGTTGCTAGGGTGATGTGCGTAGGTGTTTTGAATTTGAACGAATGCAGGTTCTTCGAAAGTGTGGTATGGGGGAGGACAACCGTGCAGTCATTCAATGTTTGTCATTGTTAATTCTACTGCTGAAACTTCACGTTTTGCTGCGAAAGCTTCTCAAATAATGAACAGGAACATAATTACAGCAACTAAGGATACTAGGGACCCAATAGAAGAGACTGTATTTCAAAGGGTGTAGGCATCTGGGTAGTCAGAGTACCGTCGTGGCATCCCTGCAAGGCCTAGGAAGTGCTGTGGGAAAAAGGTGAGGTTAACTCCTACGAACATTACACCAAAGTGGATTTTTGTTCAGGTGCTGTGAAGGGTGTAACCTGAGAATAGCGGGAATCAGTGGACAAATGCAGCTACAATTGCGAATACAGCTCCCATAGAGAGAACGTAATGGAAATGGGCGACTACATAATATGTGTCATGAAGCACAATATCTAGGGAAGAATTGGCTAGTACAATACCAGTCAGCCCGCCCACAGTGAATAGGAAGATGAAGCCTAAGGCTCAGAGAAGGGGAGTTTCTCATTTGATAGCTCCTCCGTGGAGTGTGGCTAATCAGCTGAATACTTTAACACCTGTAGGAATGGCGATGATTATTGTGGCAGATGTGAAGTAGGCTCGTGTGTCCACATCCATGCCTACAGTAAACATGTGGTGGGCTCATACAATAAAGCCTAAAAGGCCAATGGCCATCATTGCCCAAACTATACCCATGTATCCGAAGGGTTCTTTTTTACCGGAGTAGTAGGCGACAATGTGAGAGATTATACCGAATCCAGGAAGAATAAGGATGTATACTTCTGGGTGTCCAAAGAATCAGAAGAGATGCTGGTATAGGATTGGGTCTCCTCCTCCAGCGGGGTCGAAAAATGTTGTATTTAGGTTTCGATCTGTTAAAAGCATTGTAATGCCGGCTGCAAGTACTGGAAGAGATAGAAGGAGAAGAACGGCTGTAATTAATACGGCTCATACAAATAAAGGGGTTTGGTACTGAGAAATAGCTGGGGGTTTCATATTAATAATCGTTGTGATGAAATTAATAGCCCCAAGAATTGATGAAATCCCTGCTAGATGAAGGGAGAAGATAGTTAGGTCAACAGATGCCCCGGCATGTGCCAAGTTTCCAGACAGGGGAGGGTAGACCGTTCAGCCTGTCCCAGCACCTGCTTCAACCCCGGAAGAGGCTAAAAGGAGGAGAAAAGAGGGAGGGAGAAGCCAGAAGCTCATGTTGTTCATTCGGGGGAATGCCATGTCTGGTGCTCCGATCATAAGAGGAATCAGTCAGTTTCCAAAGCCTCCGATCATAATTGGTATTACTATAAAGAAAATCATTACGAAGGCGTGAGCAGTAACGATTACATTGTAAATCTGGTCGTCTCCAAGAAGTGCTCCTGGCTGACTCAGTTCAGCTCGGATTAGAAGGCTCAAGGCTGTGCCTACTATTCCGGCTCAAGCACCAAATACAAGATAAAGGGTGCCAATGTCTTTATGATTGGTTGAGAAAAATCAACGGGTGATTGCCACAGGTAGGATGGCTGAGTTTTAAGCGGTGGTTTGTAGCTCCATGCAGGAAGGTTTGAGTCCTTCTCCTATCAAGCCCTGGGGTGTTACATGCAAGATTGCAAATCTTGAGAAGCAGACTAACGTCTGCCGGGGCTTTTCCCCGCCTTTTAAGAGGCGGCGGGGAAAAGTTAGGCGGATGCTCGCTGGATAGAGCGCTTAGCTGTTAACTAAGAGTTTGTAGGATCGAGGCCTACCTGTCTAGAAAGGCTTTAGCTTAATTAAAGTACCTGTTTTGCATACAGGAGATGTGGGTTAGTATCCTGCAAGTCTTATTAAGAGTTGGGGGATTTTCACCCCCGCTTAAGGCTTTGAAGGTCTTTGGTCTTAATGCTATCCTAAACTCTTAAGGGAGAAGCATTGCTAGGGCTGCTGGTATAAGTGGGAGGAGGAGAATTGCGGCGCTTGTAGCGAGGGCGAGGGGAAGGGTGAGCTGAGGGTTTTCGAGCCGTCAGGGGGCGGAGTTAAGTGTTGTATTTGGGGAGATGGTTAGGGTTATAGCATAAGTTAGTCGTAAGTAAAAGTAAAGGCTTAAGAGGGCAGATAAAGCGGCTAAGGTTGCGGTGAGGGGGAGGTGTTGTTTGGTAAGTTCCTGAAGAATAAGTCATTTAGGAGCGAACCCGGTTAGTGGGGGGAGGCCTCCAAGAGAGAGGAGTGTGAAAGGAGCTAGCGCTGTTAGGGCCGGGGCTTTTGTCCATGCGCTTGCGAGGGTTGAGATATTGGTAGATGTGAGGTGTTTAAAGATTATAAAGGTGGAGATGGTCATGATAAAGTAAACAAGCATGTTTAGGAGTGTGAGGGCGGGCATAAACTGTATAACAAGAATTATTCAGCCAAGGTGGGCAATAGAGGAGTAGGCAAGAATTTTACGAAGCTGAGTTTGGTTTAGTCCTCCTCATCCCCCGACTAGTGTTGATGTTAATCCAAGGGCAATTAATAGAGTTGGATCTTCAAGCTGAATTTGCATAAACAGAGTGAGGGGAGCGATCTTTTGTCATGTGGATAGAATTAAGCCTGTGGTAAGGTCAAGCCCTTGAAGTACTTCTGGCAGTCAAGCGTGTAATGGAGCAAGTCCAATTTTTAATGCTAGGGCGAGGATAATTATAGTCGTAGGGAGGGGATGGGTTATTTGTTGAATGTGTCATTCTCCCGTAAGTCAGGCGTTAGTGACTGAGGCAAATAGGAGCAAGGCAGCTGCTGCTGCTTGAATTAGGAAGTATTTAGTGGTGGCTTCTACTGCTCGGGGGTGGTGGTGGTGGGCTATGAGGGGGATAATGGCAATAGTGCTTAGTTCAAGACCCATTCAGGCAAGCAGTCAGTGTGAGCTAATAATGGTGGCTGTGGTGCCAAGACCCATGCCAAGTAGTAGGATAGGAAGAATGTAAGGGCTCATTAGTAGAGGAAGGAGTTTAACCAACATGTTTGGGGTATGGGCCCAAGAGCTTAATTAGCTGACCCTACTAGGAAGTGGTGTAGTGGAAGCACTAAGAGTTTTGATCTCTTCAGGTTGGGTTCAAACCCCTTCTTTCTAAAGGAGTCGGAGGGGCTTTAACCCTCATTATTTACTCTATCAAAGTAATCCTTTAATTCAGGCACAGCTCCGGCTAGTATTGCGGGGGGAGGCCTGCAAGGGAAATAGGAAGGGATAAATGTCAGATCACGAGAGCTAGTGTAAGGGGAAGAAAATTTTTTCAGATTAAATGTATGAGCTGGTCGTAACGAAATCGAGGGTAAGAGGCTCGGACCCAGAGGAATAGTACAGCTAAAAGAGTGGCTTTGACTATTAAAGAGGTGGTGGTAACGGCTGGGATGAAAATTCATAGAGAGGAGCCTAAGAAGAGGGTAGCTGACAGGGTATTCATAAAAAGAATATTAGCGTATTCTGCAAGGAAGAATAGGGCGAAGGGGCCTCCTGCGTACTCTACATTAAAGCCTGAGACAAGTTCTGATTCTCCTTCGGTTAGGTCAAATGGTGCCCGATTGGTTTCTGCCAGGGTTGAAATAAATCATATAGCTGCTAGGGGTCAAGCTGGTAGAATCAATCAGGTGGCTTCTTGTGCAGTATTAAATGTTTGAAGGGTAAAACCTCCTGTAAAGATGATTGCGTTTAATAAGATGAGCCCGAGGCTGACTTCATAAGAAATAGTCTGCGCAACTGCTCGTAAAGCCCCGATTAGAGCGTATTTTGAGTTGGAGGCTCATCCAGAGCCTAAAATGGAGTAAACAGCCAAACTAGAAACAGCCAGGATAAAAAGGATGCCTAGGTTGAGGTCTGCTATAGGAAAGGGGAGGGGGATTGGAGCTCATAGTGTTAGTGCTAAAGTAAGGGCTATTATTGGGGCAAGTAAAAATAAGACGGGAGATGATGTTGAGGGGCGGACAGGTTCTTTTATAAATAGCTTGAGCCCATCCGCAATGGGTTGAAGAAGGCCGTAAGGGCCTACTACGTTAGGGCCTTTACGTAGTTGCATATAGCCTAGCACTTTTCGTTCTACGAGTGTAAGGAGGGCAACAGCTAGTAATACAAAAATAATTAGGATAAGGGGGTGGATTACGAAGGAGATGAGTGCAGAAATCATAGTTAAGAAGAGGATTTGAACCTCTGGGAGAAAGGGCTTAGGTCTTTTGCATTAGCCAGGCTCTGCCATCTTAACACACCATTATCTGTGGTGGGAAGTTATGCCTCTTCGCCTAGTTTAGCTGGTTTCATTAGGTAGGAGGTAAGGCTTACTTTTAGTATTGGCCTTATCTTTTCGGTCCTTTCGTACTGGAAAAGAGCATGTCATAGATAGAAACTGACCTGGATTACTCCGGTCTGAACTCAGATCACGTAGGACTTTAATCGTTGAACAAACGAACCCTTAATAGCGGCTGCACCATTAGGATGTCCTGATCCAACATCGAGGTCGTAAACCCCCTCGTCGATATGGGCTCTGGGAGAGGATTGCGCTGTTATCCCTGGGGTAACTTTTTCCGTTGATCGGCAAAGCCGGGTCATATTAGGTCAGATGTTCTGTTACTTTGAAGAGATGCTCTTGGTTTAAAGAAGGTTGTTCTTATTCCACATGGGGGTTCTTTGTTACCCCGCGGTCGCCCCAACCAAAGACAGCAAAATAGTCATCCGTTTGTTTTATCTCGTTTGGTGAGGTGTCTTTACAGGAGCTATTTATTGTCTAAAGCTCCACAGGGTCTTCTCGTCTTATGGTACTATTCCCGCTTCTGCACGGAAAAATCAATTTCATTGACTGGGGGAGGGAGACAGTTAAGCCCTCGTTATGCCATTCATACAGGTCTCCATTTAAAAGACAAGTGATTGCGCTACCTTTGCACGGTCAAAATACCGCGGCCGTTAAATATTTTATCACAGGGCAGGCGGGACCTCCTATAAGGGGTGTTCAGGAGGCGGTGTTTTTGGTAAACAGGCGAGGCTTACTTTTGCCGAGTTCCTTCCCCCCCTTTTAGTCTTTCCTGGGGAACACTCTTGTGTAAGGTTAACGGTTGTGGTGTGGGAGATTTTCTAGTTATCTATTTTTAGGCCAGTACCCTCTTTTTGGGGCCGTTAATTGTCAGCGATTAGTTCGTTCTGACTTACACTTGTGTTAGGAGAGATTCTTATCTCTTATTACTCATTCTAGCATTAACACCTTTATGGGGGCATAAGGAGGTCTGATATGTTTAGGGGATTAAGATAGGGGTATCTAAATTAAAGGGGAAGGGGGTGCACTTAAGCTTTAACGCTTTTTATTTAGATGGCTGCTTTTAAGCCCACTAGTGTGCTGGCCCTTATTCTTAGTTTGAGCTTTATCCGCCTTAAAAAGTTGTTTCTTTTGTCAAAAGAGCTGTACCTCTTTTGACTAACTTCTTAAATTTCTTTTATCTTGAACTGGGAGGTGTGATTAAAGAACTTAAAGTGCTGAACTTCTATTCATTTCTCAGACAACCAGCTATCACCAAGTTCGGTAGGTTTATCACCTCTACTCGAAGCTCTTCCCACTCTTTTGCCACAGAGACGGGTTGGTCCTTTTAGACAGACTGTCTTGGAGTAGCTCACTTGGTTTCGGGGTTTCAAACTACAATTCTTTTTGCTTGAATGGGGCTGGCTAAACCATGATGCAAAAGGTACAAGAAATAATCTTTGCTTTTTAGCGCTTTACTGAATTGTTTCATTTCTCTTTCAGCTTTCCCTTGCGGTACTTTTTCTGTTGCTCCATTTTTCTGTTTCTATCGCCTATACTAGAGGGGTAAAATGTTTTGGCTTGTATGAGAACGGTATTTAGGGGTATTGATAGGGGTGTTTTGGTTTTAATAGGTGGGCTAGCTGTTGGGCTTCAGGGCGCTCCGAATTGCACGGAGGACTTCTCAGTGTAAGGGAGATACTTTTCTGTCTTAGCCACGCTCTGGTTTGACCAAGTGCACCTTCCGGTACACTTACCATGTTACGACTTGCCTCCCCTTTGCTGTTTAATTTAATTATTTATAGTGATGTTTCGCTTGGGGAGAGTGACGGGCGGTGTGTGCGCGCTTAAGGGCCGGTTTCAGTGGGGCAGTCTGATCTTCACTTACTACTAAATCCTCCTTTTAGTGCCTTTTTCAGAGCACTTTCCGTGTGTCCTGATTGCAGGAAATGTAGCCCATTTCTTCCCCCTTCATTTGCTACACCTCGACCTGACGTTTTGGGTTTAAACTAATTATGCTTACTATAAGTCCTTCACAGGGTAAGCTGACGACGGCGGTATATAGGCGGAATAGGCAAAAAGGGGTGAGGTTTAACGAGGGTTATCGGTTCTAGAACAGGCTCCTCTAGGGGGTTATTAAGCACCGCCAAGTCCTTTGGGTTTTAAGCTAGTGCTCGTAGTACCCGGGCGGATAATGGGTGTAATAATATTATCTAAGTTTAAGGCTAAGCATAGTGGGGTATCTAATCCCAGTTTGTGTCTTAGCTTTCGTGGATTCAATATAATAAAGCTACTTTCGAAAAAGGACTTCTAACTCTCGAGAGCGTATAACAGCTTAGGGAGCATTCGGCTTTAGTTTATCTTTTTTCTAACCACGCTTTACGCCGAAGGGCTGTCAGCTTGGGCCTCTCGTATAACCGCGGTGGCTGGCACGAGTTTTACCGGCCCTCTAAGCTTTAACTAAGTCAAGTTTTCACTTATTGCTTAATATTTATCACTGCTGTGGTCCCTTGGGGGTGTGGCTAAGCAAGGTGTTATGGGCTACGCTGGGTGTGCCTGATACCCGCTCCTTGTTCCTGGAAGAGGAACTGTAGGGCATTCTCACGGGGGGGCAGAGACTTGCATGTGTAAGTTTAGCTAAAGTTGACAGTAAGGTCAGGACCAAGCCTTTGTGCCTACGAGACCTTTCTAGGGTCTATCTTAACATCTTCAGTGTTATGCTTTAGTTAAGCTACGTTAGC